AATGTCGAAGGAGTTGCATGTATAGAAATTCAAAAAAGAATCGATTTCATTCAAGTCATAATCTATATGGGATTCCCAAAGTTATTAATAGAACCTAGAAGAATCGAAGAATTACAAACGAATGTCCAAAAAGAACTTAATTGTGTGAACCGAAAACTTAACATTGCTATTACAAGAATTGTAAATCCTTATAGACATCCTAATATTCTTGCGGAATTTATAGCCGGGCAATTAAAGAATAGAGTTTCATTTCGAAAAGCAATGAAAAAGGCGATTGAATTAACTGAACAGGCGGGTACAAAAGGAATTCAAGTACAAATTGCAGGGCGTATCGACGGAAAAGAAATTGCACGTGTCGAATGGATCAGAGAAGGTAGGGTTCCTCTACAAACCATTCGAGCCAAAATTGATTACTGTTCATATACAGTTCGAACTATCTATGGGGTATTAGGCATCAAAATTTGGATATTTTCAGACGAAAAAGAATAGGCTTTTACTTGACTTATCGAATAAAGAATTAACAATTCTATAAGGTTCAATAAAAAATAGATTAATCATTTGATATAATTGCTATGCTTAGTGTGTGACTCGTTGGTTTTTTAGGATTAAGATAAAATGCACCGGGCCATTATATGACATAATATGAACAAATAGTTTATATAACTAATAACCAACTCATCGTTTCGCATTATCTGGATAGAAAGAAACAGTCGAGATATATTGTCATATCATTGTAGCAACTGAAATTTTTTTGCATAAACAAAAAAGAAAAACCAATCTGATTATGAATTGCGAAACAATAAAAGTATACGGATAAATGGAAGGGTGAGAGAAAGAGAGAAAAAGAATATCAATGATATACAATTCCAATATGTAAGGTCTATGATTCATCTCATAAAGATAAATGTAATAAAGCATTATTACTAATTAATCCATAATTAGACAAATCTGTTCATAAAAAAAGAGCCCAGAGCCAATAAAAACTGAGAGGATTGACTCAAGAACAAATTTCATTCTAGAGGCTCCGTTGTAAAATTAAGACCTAACCATTAATCGAGAAACGATGGGAACGACAGAACCCTGTGAATACATAAGATTCTATTGAAAACGAATCCTAATGATTCATTGGGTAGGATGGCGGAACAAACCAGAAAGAAATTCATTGATTCTGAAGAGTCAACATTCGCCCGTGCAAATTTTTATTTGATTGGATTTCTATATTTTAGTCAATCCGAAAAAGGCAAAACAAAATAAAGATTCGTTATAACCTTATAACAAAACGACTTTATCTATAACATTTATTCCTAAATAAAAATTTTCTATAAACGGAATAGGTAGTTAGTTCTATATCAAAACAAGATATACAAATTTCTAATAGATTAGATAAATAGATAAAATTTCAAAGCACCCTATGATTTAGTATACTGTTTCAGTATATTATTCATTAAATACATGTACTTTTTTTTTTTATTTTTTAGTCGTTTCATTCGCGAGGAGCTGGATGAGAAGAAACTCTCATGTCCAGTTCTGTAGTAGAGATGGAATTGGGAAAGAGCCATCAACTATAACCCAAAAAGAACCAGATTCCGTAAACACCATAGAGGAAGAATGAAAGGAATATCTTATCGAGGTAATCGTATTTGCTTCGGTAGATATGCTCTTCAAGCGCTTGAACCCGCTTGGATCACATCTAGACAAATAGAAGCAGGTCGACGAGCAATGACACGAAATGTGCGCCGTGGCGGAAAAATATGGGTACGTATATTTCCAGACAAACCAGTTACAGTAAGACCTACAGAAACACGTATGGGTTCGGGGAAAGGATCTCCCGAATATTGGGTGGCTGTTGTTAAACCTGGTAGAATACTTTATGAAATGAGCGGGGTAGCAGAAAATATAGCGAGAAAAGCTATTTCAATCGCAGCATCAAAAATGCCTATACGAAGTATATTTATTATTTCGGGATAGTAAAGTAAAACAAAAATAAAAAAAATTTGGATAAAAAAATTTCGGGTTTCTTTTTTTGTTTTGAACAAACAACATTTCTTTTTTTTTATTCGCCCCTTCTTCAAAAAAAAAAAAAACAGATAAAAAAAAATGATTCAACCTCAAAGCCATTTGAATGTAGCGGATAACAGCGGAGCCCGAAAATTGATGTGTATTCGAATCATAGGAGCTAGTAATCGACGATATGCTCATATTGGTGACGTTATTGTTGCTGTAATCAAGGAAGCTGTACCCAATACACCTCTAGAAAGATCCGAAGTGATCAGGGCCGTAATTGTACGTACTTGTAAAGAACTCAAACGTGACAATGGTATGATAATACAATATGATGACAATGCTGCAGTTCTTATTGATCAAGAAGGAAATCCCAAGGGAACTCGAATTTTTGGCGCGATCGCCCGGGAATTAAGACAATTAAATTTCACTAAAATAGTTTCATTAGCACCTGAAGTATTATAAGATGAGACTCTTCAAGTAATTAGTAGATTGTTTGTGTCTTACGTATATGCCTTTCATAATTCATAAATATTTTTAAAATTCAGAAAAAAAAAAAAAAAAAAGAAAGAACATGCTGATTATATCAAAATTCAGGTACAACAATAACCTTAGTTTATCATGAGTAAAGACACTATTGCTGACATAATAACCTCTATACGAAATGGTGACATGAAAAAAAAAAGAACAGTTCGAGTACCCTCTACTCACATTACTGAAAACATTGTTAAAATCCTTTTACGAGAAGGTTTTATTGAAAACATGAGAAAACATCAGGAAAGCAATAAATATTTTTTTGTTTTAACCCTACGACATAGAAGGAATAGGAAAGGTCCATATAGAACTGCTTTAAATTTAAAACGAATCAGTCGACCCGGTCTACGAATCTATTCGAACTATCAACGAATTCCTAGAATTTTGGGTGGAATGGGAATTGTAATTCTTTCTACTTCTCGGGGTATAATGACAGACCGGGAGGCTCGACTAGAACGAATCGGTGGAGAAATTTTGTGTTATATATGGTAATCCTTCTGATATCCGAATTATATGAGAAAGCAGAACTTTCGTATTGGTGAAAAAAAAAAATAAAAGAAAGAAAGACAGATTTCTTTTCTAATATCACCCCTGCTGTATTAGTTGATACTTCAAGAGATTTTACCCGAAATGAAAGAACTTAGGTGTATTCACGAAGGTTTAATTACTGAATTACTTCCCAATGGTGTATATTGGATTCGTTTGAATAGTCAAAATATGATTCTAAATTATGTTTCCGGAAGGATTCGACATAGTTTTTTTAACTATATTACCAGGAGATATAATAAAAATTGAAAGAAAAAGAAGTCGTTATGATTCAACCGGAAAATGTATAATTTATAGATTCTGAAACAAAAATTCGAATGATTTTTTTTTTTTTCAACATTTCAGGTAGATAAATTCAAAGTTTCAAGAAACTTAGTTTCTTCCATTCATAGTTAACTTAAGGAATGACAAATATGAAAATAAGAGCCTCTGTTCGTAAAATTTGTGAAAAATGTCGATTGATCCGGAGACGAAGACGAATTATAGTAATTTGTTCCAATCCGAGACATAAACAAAGACAAGGATAATCTTTCGAAAAGAGTCTCCATAAACCGAAAGGATCCAATGTACAAATAAATAAAAAGAAAGGATCTGTTTTAACATGAAATGGATATATCCATATATCTCTAACTTATATTTACGAGATGATAAAATATGGCAAAAGCCACACCAAGAACCGGTTCACGCAAGAATAGACATATTGGTTCACGTAAAAATGCACGTAGAATACCAAAAGGAGTTATTCATGTTCAAGCAAGTTTCAACAATACTATTGTAACTGTTACAGATGTCCGGGGTCGGGTAATTTGTTGGTCCTCTGCCGGTACTTGCGGATTCAAGGGTACAAGAAGAGGGACACCTTTTGCCGCCCAAACCGCAGCAGGAAATGCTATTCAGGCAGTAGTAGATCAAGGTATGCAACGAGCAGAAGTCATGATAAAAGGCCCGGGTCTTGGAAGAGATGCGGCATTAAGAGCTATCCGTAGAAGTGGTATATTATTAAGTTTCATACGAGACGTAACCCCTATGCCACATAATGGCTGTAGACCTCCTAAAAAGAGACGTGTGTAAAAATAAACATTGAAGATGTTTCAAGAGACAAGAGAAATAAATAATTCAATGATTTGATCAAACAATATTACTATGGTTCACGAGAAGGTAACAGTATCCACCGGAACACTGCAGTGGAAGTGTGTTGAATCACGAGTAGACTGTAAGCGTCTTTATTATGGACGTTTTATTCTAGCTCCACTTATGAAAGGACAAGCCGATACAATAGGCGTTGCAATGCGAAGAGCTTTGCTTGGAGAAATAGAAGGAACATGTATTACACGTGCAAAATCTGAGAAAATACCGCATGAATATTCTACCATAGTAGGAATTCAAGAATCCGTACATGAAATTTTAATGAATTTGAAAGAAATTGTATTGAGAAGCAATCTGTATGGAACTTGTGATGCGTCTATTTGTGTCAATGGTCCTGGATATATAACAGCTCAAGATATCATCTTATCGCCTTCAGTGGAAATTGTTGATAATACACAGCATATAGCTAACCTAACAGAACCAATTAATTTGTGTATTGAATTACAAATCGAGCGGAATCGTGGATATCGTATAAAAACGTCAAACAACTTTCAAGATGGAGGTTATCCTATAGATGCTGTATTCATGCCTGTTCGAAATGCAAATTATAGTATATATTCTTATGCGAATGGGAATGAAAAACAAGAGATACTTTTTCTCGAAATATGGACAAATGGAAGTTTAACTCCTAACGAAGCACTTCACGAGGCCTCCCGGAATTTGATTGACTTCTTTATTCCTTTTTTACATGCAGAAGAAGAAAACTTACATTTAGAAAACAATCAACATAAAATACCTTTACCCCTTTTTAACTTTCATGATGGATTGACTAA